GGAATCGAACCCGCATCGTTAGCTTGGAAGGCTAGGGGTTATAGTCGACGTTGATTTATCATTTTGATTTAACGTCTCTAATTCAAAACCGAACGTGAAACTTTTGTTTCATTCGGCTCCTTTACGGAAGAAATTGAGAGATGGAAAATAAAAAAATTGACCCATAACATCTATGTTAGCCCTTTTTGTTTTGTATGAATCGGTTTAAAACACCTTGCTTTTTAGATGATCCCTCTAGAAGAGCAATATTCTAACAATATATGTTTTTTTCTAGTTACTTCGTTCTCTATTTCTATTTAAAAGAATCTTTAGGAAAAGAATAAAATTTCCGTCGAGCTAAAAAAATATAAAAAAAATATGTCGATGTCTCTAGTAAACTAAAATAATCGTTTAATAGCTATTTTGCTTCAATCTTTACTATACAAAAAAATGGAAGATTTAGTTACGATTAGAAATAAACTTTCTATATCTTTCTCCATAGATCCTTTACTAATACTCAAAAAATTCGGATTATTGATCTAATTCCAAAAACTTATGTTTCATAATTTTATAACTCAATTTGTCAATTTAGAATTCATTCTTTTTGTATACAAATTACGATAATGTATATTATACCTCAAATCATTCGTTGAGAGGTATAAAGGATTCCCTTTAAGTAAGAAATAAAGTTTTTGATCGGGATATGAGAATCAAACGGGGGATCCCTTAACTATTAAGGGATCCATGGAACGAATCGCACTTTTACCACTAAACTATACCCGCTACAATACAATTATATATATATATAATTTACGTTACCAGAAAAAACTACCAGAAAAAAAAGAGAAGGGGCCATAAAAAATGACATTTTGATCTTATATTATTTTGGTTTTATATCATAGGAATCGATCCGTATTCCTTATTTCTGTTTGATCGTGTTTAAATTACAAGTATTTTTTTTTCAAATCAAATACATTCAAATAAATTATTGTTATTCAATATTCATGGGAATAAAAAGAGCCCGACTAGGTATTGGCCGGGCTCCTTGGCTGTATAAAAAGAAAAAAAGAAACGAAAAAATAGAAGAATATAATATATAATAATGAATATAAATAAAATAGAAAAAAAGAGATAAGATAAAAAATAATATAAAAAAGAAGTTTCTTTTTCTCCATTTTTGTTCTTCTTGTTTATGTGATATAACATAAACAAAGTAATTCTATTTTTTTTTCAATTGGGGAGAGATGGCTGAGTGGCTTAAAGCGTCGGATTGCTAATCCGTTGTACAAATTTTTGTACCGAGGGTTCGAATCCCTCTCTTTCCGTTTCCGTTGATGATTTGGTATTTTTTTGGAACTTCTTTCTTTTTGTTTTCCTTGTTTGTTTGATTTTTTATTTACTAGTTAAAAAAGATGTAAAATATATAAAATCCTAAAAATATTTCAAAATCCAGCACAAGCAAGAAAAACACAGAATCCATTTTTTTCTTATTCTTCACGTCCTGGATTACGTCCTGGATCGTTAGATAGGAATCCGAAGATGAAAAGAGAAACGAAGAATATCACTACCGTGTAAACAAATAGTTTTAGAGTAAGCATTATAAAATCTCCAAGATAATTAAAAAACGACAAAGAAAGAGATTCTCTTATATTACACATTTTGTTTCTTTTAATACTAAGTTTCTAAAAAATGAAGTGATTTTGAGGATATACTTCTATATATATAAGTATATATGATTTTCGGAAATGGATTGGATTTGTAGTAAATAAGAGTCGAGCCTTTTATTACAAATCATCGATAATTACTATTACCAAAAATCCTCTTTCATATCTGCAATCTAGGTATTATATTGGTGGTGGGCTCCAATCGAATAATAGGATTAGGATTTCTCAATTGAAAAACGTAGATGATGAGATGGTCCGTATTTTTTTCGTATATATCAAAAAAATTTCAATATTGGAATCGAGAATTCACACTGTAAGACTTATCTGATCTTATAAATTGTTAAAATGTTCCAATTTTAGTTTTCTAATAAATTCTGAATTTTTTTAAGACATTACTCAAATTAAAGATCTCATCGAAAACTTACAGCAGCTTGCCAAACAAAAGCTAAGAGAAAAAAGAGTACAGGTATTACTGGCATAATATCTACAATTGGATTCAAGAAAGCGTAGGCTTCGGGCAATTTCGACGAGAAAAAACTACTTGAAATAAGGACGGAGTGAATACAAATACAGACTAAACTAAAGATATTAAGCATAACAAACATTTTGTTCTTTTTAAGAAAATAAAAATACAATAAATTACAATAAATAAGGTAAATTAATATTAATTTATGAATAAAACTAAAAAAAATGAATCAAATAAGATAAGACCTTCTAAAATCCTTCTTTGATTTTAACTTATCCAGTTCAAAACCTTTTTATTCTGAAATCAAAAATAGAAGAAATCATACTTCTATACAATATCTTAATTGAATTCTATGTAATGATCAATAAATTTAGTTTTATCATATATATATGTATATCAAAATCCTAGCAACAAATTTTTTCCATAGAAATTTTTGAACTGGAATTGACGAACAACCAATATCCAAAATAGTGTTTATTAGTGTCAAATCGAAAATGGGGCGTGGCCAAGCGGTAAGGCAACGGGTTTTGGTCCCGCTATTCGGAGGTTCGAATCCTTCCGTCCCAGAGCATATCCATTCATGATGTATATCATATTTGAATACAAATTGTATATCAGAATAAAAATTCTCCCCCCCTTTTTTTATTATTCGTCTCTAATCTAAATCGACTTGCTTTCGAAGATGTAGATTTAAAAACAAGTCGAGTTTTTTCCTTTCTTTTTAATGTAATCATTGTGTATAACTAATTAATAATATATATCATTCTTTTTTTTTCTAATATTTTTTTGAATAAATTCCCATTTTTCTACTTTACAAATTCTATAAAGTAGAAAACTTATTAATAAAATATCGAGTTAATTTTCATTTTTTTACGTCTTTACTTTAAAAATGGTTTTCGTTATATAGAAGAAAAACCGAGACGTAAAAAGGATAGATTATTTTGTATCGATTGAATCAATGACTATTCACGATTCCATAATTGAATCAATTACATACTGGATCCAAGCTAAAGGAATGTTATGGTAAAACTTCGTTTGAAACGATGTGGTAAAAAGCAACGTGCGACTTGAAAGACATGATTAGATTAGTTGTGGATTTTTACATCCGCCATTTTTTCTAGTATATAGAAATCAACATGCTCTTGGCTCGACATCGTTTGTTCTGTTCCACTAGAACTTATTGTTTTGGGGACGGGAAAGGAGTTGATGATGTAAATAGTACATGATGGAGCTCGAGTTTATTCATTTCTCAGGGACAAGTATCTAAGGTTAGTGAAAATTAATAAGTTAGAACAACTTCGTAAGTATATTTTTGATAGAAAAATCGAAAGGATCAAATTTGAGCAAGGTTAAAAAAAATTTGGAATTAGTAAAACCATTTCGATCAAAAGTGTATCCGCGGGAATTAACCTTCTATTTGTATGATTATTTCAGAGAAAGAAAAAAATGGTATGTTGCTGCCATTTTTGAAAATATTTAAGATTCCCGAAGTAATGTCTAAACCCAATGATTCAAAGAAAAGCTAAAAGATCATGGAACAAGTAAATACCATTTTCAAACTGTCTCATCAATTCTATTAGAAAAAAATTCTAAAAAATAGATTCGAAAGAAACGAAACACGGGCAAGAAAAGGGGGTAGAGACCACTCAATAAATGAAATAGCTAAAGGCTTTGTTTTCTTTTTAGTTATTTGAGAATTATCCAATTTGAGTTATGAGGTTACAAATAAGAGGAGTTATTCTTTTTTTCTTTTCAGAAAGAAAATACGAAAGAAAAATACTTAAGCCATAGTTTAATTGATTTGATGATTTTATTGATCTATTTGACATCATAATTTTATACATACATATAATTTTTAATTTTCTCGAGCCGTACGAGGATAAAACTTCTTATACGTTTCTAGGGGGGGTGCATTGTTCATCTATATCTATCCCAATGAGCCGTTTATCGAATCGTTGCAGTTGATGTTCGATCCCGAAGAGAGGGAAGAGATCTTCGGAAAGTGGGTTTTTTTGATCCAATAAATAATCAAACCTATTTAAATATTCCTGTTATTCTATATTTCCTTGAACAAGGCGCTCAACCTACAGGAACTGTTCAGGATATTTCAAAAAAGGCAGGTGTTTTTATGGAACTTAGCTCGAATCAACAAACGAAATTCAATTAATGAAATAAAATAAAAAAGGGGATGTGGATGACTTGTATATAGATTTATAAAACTCTTTTATCCCCCCGCTCTTTTGTTATATTCATAACTAATTTTGTATTTCTTTTTGTTTATATAGAATGTAGTTTTCTATATAAACAAAAAGAAATAATGTATAGAGATAAAAGATAGAATATAGGAAAAAGCAAAAGAATAGTCACTAAATGAAGTAATTGGACTTATAAATACATTACCCCCAATGAGGTGTTTTTTTTAATTAATATTTTTTATTATTTTTATTTTATTATCATTTATTTTTAATACCTACTCGCTTTTTCCTTTATTATTATCAGTTACTAATCCTAGTTATTTGATTTATATACTTTTTTTGATAGTAAATACATGAGATAGAATATTAAAAATCGAATATTTCTTTTTTTTTCATCCAATGACTATACATCTATTATATTTTTATGTAAATAGAGGAAAAAATTCCATGGAAAAATGGTGGTTCAATTATATGTTGTTTAATAGAAAGTTAGAATACAAGTGTGAATTAAGTAAATCAATGGATAGTCTTGGTCCTATTGAAAATACCAGTGTAAGCGAAGACCCCGAAATTTTAACTGATATGGATAAAAAAATTCATAGTTGGAATGATAATGACAATTCTAGTTACAGTTCTTTTGGTTATTTAGTCGGTGTCAGTAACATCCAGAATTTCCTATTTGATAAAACTTTTTTAGTTAGGGATAATAAGAGGAACAGTTATTCCATATATTTAGATATTGAAAATCAAACTTTGGAGATTGACAATGATCATTTTTTTCTAAGTGAACAGGAAAGTTTTTTTTCTAGCTATCTGAATAATGTTTCTAAGAGTGATGACGATCATTACATGTATGATACTAAATTTAGTTGGAATAATAACATTAATAGTTGCATTGATAGTTATATTCATTCTCAAATCTGTATTGATAGTTTCATTTTAGGTGATAGTGACAAATATAATGACAGTTATTTTTATAGTTACATTTTTGGTAAGGACAGAAATTGTAGTGAAAGCGAGAATTCTAGTTCTAGTATAGTAACTAGCACGAATGATACAAATGATAGTGATTCCACTATAGGAGAAAGTTCTAATAATCTAGATGAAAGTCAAAAATATAAGCATTTGTGGATTGAATGCGAAAATTGTTATGGATTAAATTATAAAAAATTTTTTAAATCAAAAATGAATATTTGTGAACACTGTGGATATCATTTGAAAATGAGCAGTTCAGATAGAATCGAACTTTCGATTGATCCAGGTACTTGGAATCCTATGGATGAAGACATGGTTTCTCTGGATCCCATTGAATTTCATTCAGAAGAGGAACCTTATAAAGATCGTATTGATTCTTATCAAAGAAAAACGGGATTAACTGAGGCTGTTCAAACAGGTACAGGTCAACTAAACGGTATTCCTGTAGCAATTGGAATTATGGATTTTCAGTTTATGGGGGGTAGTATGGGATCCGCAGTAGGTGAGAAAATCACCCGTTTGGTAGAATATGCTGCCAATCAACTTTTACCTCTTATTCTGGTATGTGCGTCCGGAGGAGCGCGTATGCAAGAAGGGAGTTTGAGCTTGATGCAAATGGCTAAAATCTCTTCTGCTTTATATGATTATCAAACAAATAAAAAGTTATTCTATGTATCGATACTTACATCTCCTACTACTGGTGGGGTGACAGCTAGTTTTGGTATGTTGGGGGATATCATTATTGCCGAACCAAATGCTTATATTGCATTTGCGGGTAAAAGAGTAATTGAACAAACATTGAATAAGGCAGTACCCGAAGGTTCGCAAGCAGCTGAATATCTATTCCATAAGGGCTTATTTGATTCAATCGTACCACGTAATCTTTTAAAGGGAGTTCTGAGTGAGTTATTTCAATTCCATAATTTCTTTTCTTTGACTAAAAATGAAAAAGAATTTTTAGTCAAAGAAAAGAAATTATGAAACAAACAAAAAAAAAAGAAAACATACAGGATCAAAGTAATAAAAAGAAAAATAGAAAAATACTAAGAATAATGGTGTATTATGATACATATGTTTGTTTCTTTTATAAATAGAAGGCGAAATCAATCAATTTATTTAGTTCTACATATATAGTTAATTATATATATTGGCTTAGCTATAATCACTAGAATTCCTATATACTTATATTAAGTATATAGGAATTCTAGTGATTATAGACTATCTTTATAACAATATAAATAAAAATAGAAAATAACAATAATATATATAAGGTACAAATAATAAATCGAGGTACCCATTTTATGATAAACTTTCCTTCCATTTTTGTTCCTTTAGTGGGCCTAGTATTTCCGGCAATTGCAATGGCTTCTTTATTTCTTTATGTTCAAAAAAACAAGATTTTTTAGATACGGTCAGTAGGGACAAATCTCATATATTTTTTTTTTTCGATCTGGAAGAAATTCGATGAATTCCTCCTAAAGGTTTACATTAAAAAGTGCCAGTTGATGAAAGTTACTTTAGAAACAAAGAAAAAGAAAGTCAAATTCATTTGCTGGGATTTTTTTATTCCCCAATTATAATAAAATAAAAATTGGATTTAATATAATATGAATATAATACTGCGATTAGAACATCTACGGGTATATCCTATAACGGAGTCTCGAAAAATAAGCAATTTCTTTTGGGCCTTTATCATTTTTTTAGGTTCATTAGGGTTGTTATTGGTTGCAATTTCCAGTTATCTTGGTATGGATTTTTTCTTTTTTTTGTCTGAGGAAATTAGTGATTTTCCATTTATTCTGGACTATATTTATTTTCCATTTATTCCACAAGGGGCCACGATGTCTTTCTATGGAATCGGGGGTCTCTTTATTAGTTTTTATTTGTGGTGCATTATTTTGTGGGATGTAGGTAGTGGTTATGATATCTTCGATAAAAAAGAGACAAAAGTTTGTTTTTTTCGTTGGGGATTTCCTGGAAAAAATCGTCGTATTATTCTCGAAGTACCTATGAAAGATATTCAATCCATTAGAATAATAACAGGAGTTAAAGAGGGGGGTATTTTTACTCGTACCCTTACTTATGAGAGTATCGTTTATATGGAAACCATAGAACAGGGGTTTATTCCCTTGACTCGTATTGAAGATAATTTGACTCCACCAGAAATTGCACATAAAGCTGGCGAATTAGCTATATTTTTGGGTGTACCACTTTTGTACTGACGATGGATTTAACGAGAAATTAAATTGCACAAAACCTTCAGAATTGTTCTATTTATTTCATGTACCGATTGAAATATTTTTATAGATGGGACGTTCTTTGGTTTCGAAATCCGACTATTATATTCATAACCCGAAGTGCTCTTTCGTGTATTCATAAAAAGTAAGAATTTTTTCTTCGAATCTTAGCAATTTATATCTTTTCGAAACAATATTTTTTTTCTTCATTTGAATTGACAGTGAATTCTTTCGATTTCTTATTCGATTTATGTATTCTTTCTAAATTAAACAAGGCAAGGACTAACTCCCGAATTGCAGGTAAAAAAATGATAGAATAGAATATAGATTTATATATATAAGCTCTATGACTTGTAATAGAACTTATGCTCGATAGAAAGATTATTTTCGTATAGACTTGACGAATGAGATGAAGTTGAGTTCATTAAAGACGAAAAATGACAAAAAAGAAAACATTCATTCCCCTTCTATATCTTACATCTATAGTCTTTTTGCCCTGGTGTATCTCTTTCACATTTAAGAAAAGTCTGGAATCTTGGTTTATTAATTGGTGGAATACTGGGCAATCGGAAATTTTCTTGAATGATATTCAAGAAAAGAGTATTCTAAAAAAATTCATAGAATTTGAGGAACTATTTTTCTTAGATGAAATGTTAAAGGAATGTCCAGAAACACATCTACAAAACCTTCGTACTGGAATCTATAAAGAAACAATCCAATTAATCAAAACGCACAATGAAGATTGTATGAATACGATTTTGCACTTCTCAACAAATATAATATGTTTTTTTATTCTAAGTGGTTATTCGATTCTTGGTAATCAAGAACTTGTTCTTATTAACTCTTGGTTTCGAGAATTTATATATAATTTAAGTGACACAATAAAAGCTTTTTCTATTCTTCTATTAACTGATTTATGTATAGGATTCCATTCAACCCATGGTTGGGAACTGATGATTGGTTTCGTCTATAAAGATTTTGGATTTGCTCAAAATGATCAAATTATATCTGGTCTTGTTTCCACTTTTCCAGTCATTTTAGATACAATTTTAAAATATTGGATTTTCCGTTATTTAAATCGCGTATCTCCATCACTTGTAGTGATTTATCATTCAATGAATGACTGACTGAAAAAACGATCTACTTAGTCCAATTTTAATTTCAAGTTTTTTAGCTAAAAAAAAAGAAAATTTTTCTTTTTCCCTTCTTTTTATAACCCCCCTTTTTAAATTAAAAAGGGGTTACTCATCTTGGATAGGGAACTATGCGAGTGACCTACCTAATCTTATTGTAGAAATTTTCAGGACCAATGATTAGACCATGCAAACTAGAAATGCTTTTTCTTGGATAAAGGAAGAGATTACTCGATCCATTTCCATATCGATCATGATATATATAATAATTCGAGCACCCATTTCAAATGCATATCCCATTTTTGCACAGCAGGGTTATGAAAATCCGCGAGAAGCAACCGGTCGTATTGTCTGTGCCAATTGCCATTTAGCTAATAAACCCGTGGATATTGAGGTTCCACAAGCGGTACTTCCGGATACTGTATTTGAAGCAGTTGTTCGAATTCCGTATGATATGCAAGTGAAACAAGTTCTTGCTAATGGTAAAAAGGGGGCTTTGAATGTGGGGGCTGTTCTTATTTTACCGGAAGGTTTTGAATTGGCACCTCCCGATCGTATTTCGCCTGAGATTAAAGAAAAGATAGGTAATCTGTCTTTTCAAAACTATCGACCTACAAAAAAAAATATTCTTGTGGTAGGCCCCGTTCCCGGTCAGAAATATAATGAAATCACCTTTCCTATTCTTTCCCCGGATCCCACTACTAAGAGAGATGTTCATTTCTTAAAATATCCTATATACGTAGGAGGGAACAGGGGAAGGGGTCAGATTTATCTCGACGGGAGCAAGAGTAATAATAATGTGTATAATGCTACAGCAGCAGGTATGATAAAAAAAATCATACGAAAAGAAAAAGGGGGGTACGAAATAACTATAGTGGATGCATTGGATGGACGTGAAGTGATTGATATTATACCTCCAGGACCAGAACTTCTTGTTTCAGAAGGTGAATCTATCAAACTTGATCAGCCATTAACAAGTAATCCTAATGTGGGTGGATTTGGTCAGGGGGATGCAGAAATAGTACTTCAAGATCCGTTACGTGTCCAAGGTCTCTTGTTTTTCTTGGCATCTATTATTTTAGCACAAATCTTTTTAGTTCTTAAGAAGAAACAATTTGAGAAGGTTCAATTGTCCGAAATGAATTTCTAGGCCTGCGTATTTATCAACATATTAAACTCATAAAAATAACTCAATTTTTGTTTATAATTTATGTAATTCTATTCTGTATAATACAATAAAAAATTATGAAAAGATTTTTGTTTCTGTATAGTCTTTTTATACCATATTTAAAGAGTTCCTTGTAACGTAATACAAATAAGTTCGAGTATGAATATTGTCAGGAAGACTATT